TCCGATATAAGTACCAGCACGAATGGTAGCACTATAATAGAAAGTTCCAATGATCTGGATGTAACTCAAAAATACAGACATTTGTGGGTTCAATGTGAAAATTGTTATGGATTAAATTATAAGAAAATTTTAAAATCAAAAATGAATCTTTGTGAACAATGTGGATATCATTTGAAAATGAGTAGTTCCGATAGAATCGAACTTTCGATCGATCCGGATACTTGGGATGCTATGGATGAAGACATGGTTTCTTTGGATCCCATTGAATTTCATTCGGAAGAGGAGCCTTATAAAGATCGTATCGATTCTTATCAACGAAAGACAGGATTAACTGAAGCCGTTCAAACGGGTATAGGCCAATTAAACGGTATTCCCATAGCACTTGGGGTTATGGATTTTCAGTTTATGGGGGGTAGTATGGGATCCGTGGTTGGGGAGAAAATAACCCGTTTGATTGAGTACGCTACTAACAAATTTCTCCCTCTTATTATAGTATGTGCTTCCGGGGGGGCGCGTATGCAAGAGGGAAGTTTGAGTTTAATGCAAATGGCTAAAATATCTTCTGCTTTATATGATTATCAATCAAATAAAAAGTTATTCTATGTACCAATTCTTACATCTCCTACTACAGGGGGGGTAACTGCGAGTTTTGGTATGTTGGGAGATATCATTATTGCCGAACCCAATGCCTATATTGCATTTGCGGGTAAAAGAGTAATTGAACAAACATTGAATAAAACAGTACCTGAAGGTTCACAGGCGGCTGAATATTTATTCCAGAAGGGCTTATTCGATCTAATCGTACCACGTAATCCTTTAAAAAGCGTTCTGAGTGAGTTATTTCAGCTCCACGCTTTCTTTCCTTTGAATCAAAATTCAATAGAGCATTAAGTTCCTTTTTTATTTGTAGCAAACAAGTAGTTAGTTTATCAGAATCCAAGTAAAACGAATATGAATGGGGTTTTTTTGTTGACATAAGATCTAAATTGTAAAAAGAAATCAAAAGTTGTGGATAACTCCTTTTTATCTATAGTCTTGATTACTAATTCAGTTAAGAGGCCTCTATCAACAAGAAAAATAGTGAATTCTTATTTTCGTTAAATTCTAGGAAAATAAAAAATTTTTGTTCTACGTCTTGCGTATGTATATATAATCCAAATATAGAATTCTAGAATATAGAAACTATAGATATGATATATGCTTTTGTATCTTCTATACTCACTTAGATATATACTTAGATTTATACTAATCTTTATCTTTATAATATTAATATATATATAAATAATAATAACAGGTACAAATAGTAAATTGAGGTATCCTTTATATGACAACTTTCGACTTTCCCTCTGTTTTGGTGCCTTTAGTAGGCTTAGTATTTCCGGCAATGGCAATGGCTTCTTTATTTCTTCATGTTCAAAAAAATAAGACTGTTTAGATCTAATGGGCCCAACTCTGATCCATTTTTTTTCAAAACTAAGACTTGTATCATAACGCAGATACCTATACTTATTTAGTGTAAGAAAAGAAGGTATAACATGCGGCGCTTCCGTCGAAAAGGGGCTCTTTGGCCTGTAGAAAGATGATATGGGGGTAAAGGAATTCTATCTATTTGAAAAAATCTCAGGATCGCCGGATGGCTGAACTGTAAAATCGGTACATCTATATGTATATTGATGGGATCATACGAAGGGTATGTTTTTTTTTATTTTATAGATCTAACCAATTTGATAAATTACTCTTAAAGGTTCACATCAAACTAGTACTAGTTGATGAGAGTTACTTCGGAAACAAAAAGAGTAAAGTCTAGGGTATTCTCTCAATTCCAATAAAACGAAACCAGATCAAGTATGAGTTGTCGATCAGAACATATATGGATACAACCTATAACGGGGTCGCGAAAAACAAGTAATTTCTGCTGGGCCATTATCCTTTTTTTAGGTTCATTAGGATTCTTATTGGTTGGAACTTCCAGTTATCTTGGGAGAAACTTGATATCTTTATTTCCGTCTCAGCAAATCCTTTTTTTTCCACAAGGGATTGTGATGTCTTTCTATGGGATCGCGGGTCTCTTTATTAGCTCCTATTTGTGGTGCACAATTTCGTGGAATGTAGGGGGTGGTTATGATCGATTCGATAGAAAAGAAGGAATGGTGTGTATTTTTCGTTGGGGATTCCCTGGAAAAAATCGTCGCATCTTCCTCCGATTCCTTATAAAGGATATTCAGTCCGTCAGAATAGAAGTTAAAGAGGGTATTTCTGCTCGCCGTGTCCTTTATATGGATATCAGAGGCCAGGGGGCCATTCCCTTGACTCGTACTGATGAGAATGTTACTCCACGGGAAATCGAACAAAAAGCTGCCGAATTGGCCTATTTCTTGCGTGTACCGATTGAAGTATTTTGAGAAATGAGCTGAAAGAGTGAATGCTTTCTCAGCAGGAAGGAAAAACTAAAGAATCCCCCTTTTCTATACCATAACTTAACTGAAGTTTCTTCATAACG